CTTTAGTGAGTCTGATTATCCCTTTATCCTTGTCTTTGTTTATGTCTCGGGTTGGAACAAATTACTCTAATGCGCCCCCGTCTACGGATTAGACGACATTTTTCACAAATTTTACGAACGGAAGCTCTTATTTTCATATTTGTCATTCCTTATCTTAATTCTGAATCTACTTCTTGGTAGAAAATAAATTTCTTGAAATTTTTAATCTCGAATCATATTGAATAAAAATAACCTAATCTTTCGAATCCTTGTTTCGGAGTCGATAAATTATACGTCCTCTGGTTGAGTCATAACGACTTACTTCAATTTTTACTTTATCTCCGGGTAGTATCCGTATAAAACTACGTCGGATCTTTCCCGAAACATAACCTAGAATCAGATCCTCATTATCTAACCGAACCCGGAACATGCCATTGGGAAGCGATTCCGTAATTAAACCTTCATGAATCCATTTTTGTTCTTTCATTCCAGGTAAAGCCCCCTTGAGGTATCAACTAATGGAGGAGAAACGATATTAGACAACTCATCCCCTTTCTTTTTCTCAAATAGGAAGAGGGTTCGGATTTCATTTGGATATTAAATGGATTACCATATATAACATAAAATTTCTCCGCCGATTCCTTCTAGTCGAGCCTCCCGATCTGTCATTATACCCCGAGAAGTGGAAAGAATTACAATTCCCATTCCACCTAAAATTCTAGGAATTCGTTGAGAGTTAGAATAGATTCGTAGACCGGGCCGGCTGATCCGTTTTAAATTTAAAAAATTTCTATAGGGTCTTTTCCTATTCCTGCTATGTCGCAGGGTTAAAACCAAAAAATTTTGGTTTTTTTCTCGATGTTTTCTGACGTTTTCGATAAAACCTTCTCGGAAAAGTATTTTAACAATATTTTCGGTAATATTAGTAGATGCTATGCGAACAACTCTTTTTCTATCCATATCAGCATTTCGTATAGAGGTTATTATCTCAGAAATAGTGTCTCTACCCATGATGAACTAAAACTTTTGGCGTCCCAAAATTGGATATAATTAACATGTTTTTATTTTTTTTTATTGGTTTATTAATATAAATTTTTCAAGGTATATGCGCGAAACACAAGCTACGAATTAATCTAGTTCTTAATCTATTTCCCTTCAAATACCCCAAAAATGCAGATCTCTTTTTTTTATAATACTTCGGGAGCTAATGAAACTATTTTAGTAAAATTTAATTGTCTCAATTCGCGAGGGATTGCCCCAAAAATGCGAGTTCCTTTTGGATTTCCTTCTTGATCAATCACAACTGCAGCATTGTCATCATATCGTATTATCATACCGCTATCACGTTTAAGTTCTTTACAGGTACGAACAATTACAGCCCTGACTACTTCTGATTTTTCTAGGGGCATATTTGGTACGGCTTCTTTGATCACAGCAACAATAACGTCACCAATATGAGCATATCGGCGATTACTAGCTCCTATAATTCGAATACACATCAATTTTCGAGCCCCACTGTTATCCGCTACATTTAAATAGGTCTGAGGTTGAATCATATAAATTTTTGAATCTATTCTTCCAATGCAAAGGATGAAGAAAATAAAAGAAATATTGTTTGTCTAAGTCTAAAAAAATAGGTGGTTTTATTTCATCCCCAAGACTCATTTCCGTACGTTCTACATTTTTATCCCGAAATAATAAATTGAGTGCGTATAGGCATTTTGGATGCTGCTATTAAAATAGCCCTTTTAGCTATATTTTCGGTTACTCCACCCATTTCATATAGTATTCGCCCCGGTTTAACAACAGCTACCCAATATTCAGGGGATCCTTTCCCAGAACCCATACGCGTTTCAGCAGGTCTTACTGTAACTGGTTTGTCTGGAAAGAGGCGGACCCATATTTTTCCACCACGGCGTGCATTTCGTGTCATTGCCCGGCGACCTGCTTCGATTTGTCTCGATGTGATCCAAGCGGGTTCAAGTGCCTGAAGAGCATATTTACCGAAACAAATATGATTACCTCGATAAGATATTCCTTTCATTCTTCCTCTGTGTTGTTTACGGAATCTAGTTCTTTTGGGGTTATAGTGGATGGTTGTTTCTGAATTCCAGCTCTACTACAGAGCTGGACGTGAGAGTTTCTTCTCATCCAGCTCCTCGCGAATAAAAGGATTCCAAATTGAATTTCAATTAATTTGAATAGCTCTATTAGAACATTTTTCTAAAAATTTTTATTTTTTTCTAACGTCTTAATCTTAATAAATCATTATTGTCCTTTGTCCGAGCTTACCAATTCAAAAAAAGAAGTTTTTCGCGGGCGAATATTTACTCTTGCAATCTCTATTTCAGTCCTAGCACTTGTTCGTTACTTTTCCAAATAGATGAATCGATTTCCGGTTCATTTCGCCATCCTAACTAGTGAATCATTAAGATTTGTTTATTTAAAAAAATCTTTTGTATTCACAGGTTCCTTCGTTTCCACCACTTCGTATTAAATGATTAGGTCAGAATTCTACAAT